GTTAATGTAGCTTAACCCTTAAAGCAAGGCACTGAAAATGCCTAGATGAGTATGTTTACTCCATAAACACATAGGTTTGGTCCCAGCCTTCCTGTTAACTCTCAATAGACTTACACATGCAAGTATCCACATCCCAGTGAGTAACGCCCTCCAAATCAACAAGACTAAGAGGAGCAGGTATCAAGCACACATCTTGTAGCTCATAACACCTTGCTTAGCCACACCCCCACGGGAAACAGCAGTGATAAAAATTAAGCCATGAACGAAAGTTTGACTAAGCCATATTGACTAGGGTTGGTAAATTTCGTGCCAGCCACCGCGGTCATACGATTAACCCAAGCTAACAGGAATACGGCGTAAAACGTGTTAAAGCACCATTACTAAATAGAGTTAAATCTTAATTAAACTGTAAAAAGCCGTGATTACAACAAAATAAATGACGAAAGTAACCCTATAATAGCTGATACACTATAGCTAAGACCCAAACTGGGATTAGATACCCCACTATGCTTAGCCCTAAACACAAATAATTTTATAAACAAAATTATTCGCCAGAGTACTACCGGCAACAGCCCGAAACTCAAAGGACTTGGCGGTGCTTTACACCCCTCTAGAGGAGCCTGTTCTATAATCGATAAACCCCGATAAACCTCACCAGTCCTTGCTGATACAGTCTATATACCGCCATCTTCAGCAAACCCTGAAAAGGAAAAAAAGTAAGCTCAATCATCATACATAAAGACGTTAGGTCAAGGTGTAACCTATGGAATGGGAAGAAATGGGCTACATTTTCTACCTCAAGAAAATCTAATACGAAAGCCACTATGAAATTATTGGCCAAAGGAGGATTTAGCAGTAAACTAAGAATAGAGTGCTTAGTTGAACCAGGCCATGAAGCACGCACACACCGCCCGTCACCCTCCTCAAATAAACATAATGCATTTAAATATACTTACACGCACCCACCACATGAGAGGAGACAAGTCGTAACAAGGTAAGCATACTGGAAAGTGTGCTTGGACAAACCAAGACATAGCTTAACTAAAGCATTTAGTTTACACCTAAAAGATTTCACACACTATGAATGTCTTGAACTATATCTAGCCCAAAATCCTCACCTTCCAATCAAAACCAAAGTAAACTAAAACAAAACATTTACCCTAATTTAAAGTATAGGAGATAGAAATTCTAAACATGGCGCTATAGAGAAAGTACCGTAAGGGAATGATGAAAGAAAAAATCAAAGTACAAAAAAGCAAAGATTAACCCTTGTACCTTTTGCATAATGAATTAACGAGCAAAAAACTTAACAAAACGAATTTTAGCTAAGTAACCCGAAACCAGACGAGCTACTTATGGACAGTTAACTAGAACCAACTCATCTATGTGGCAAAATAGTGAGAAGATCCATAAGTAGAGGTGACACGCCTAACGAGCCTGGTGATAGCTGGTTGTCCAGAAAATGAATCTCAGTTCAGCTTTAAAGATACCAAAAATATAAACAAATTTCACTGTATCTTTAAAAGTTAGTCTAAAAAGGTACAGGCTTTTAGAAACGGATACAACCTTTACTAGAGAGTAAGACCCAACAACACCATAGTAGGCCTAAAAGCAGCCATCAATTAAGAAAGCGTTAAAGCTCAACAATAAAAATAGTACTAATCCCAACAATAAATAACTAACTCCTAGCCCCAGTACTGGACTATTCTATTACTAAATAGAAGCAATAATGTTAATATGAGTAACAAGAAAATATTTTCTCCCCGCACAAGCTTAAGTCAGTATCTGATAATACTCTGACCATTAACAGTAAATAAAAATAACCCAACAATAAACAATTTATTAATCGTACTGTTAACCCAACACAGGAGTGCATTTAGGAAAGATTAAAAGAAGTAAAAGGAACTCGGCAAACATAAACCCCGCCTGTTTACCAAAAACATCACCTCCAGCATCCCCAGTATTGGAGGCACTGCCTGCCCAGTGACCTAGCGTTAAACGGCCGCGGTATCCTGACCGTGCAAAGGTAGCATAATCATTTGTTCTCTAAATAAGGACTTGTATGAATGGCCACACGAGGGTTTTACTGTCTCTTACTTCCAATCAGTGAAATTGACCTCCCCGTGAAGAGGCGGGGATAAACCAACAAGACGAGAAGACCCTATGGAGCTTTAACTAACTAACCCAAAGAAAACAACTCAACCACCAGGGAATAAAATACTCCTTATGGGTTAGCAGTTTTGGTTGGGGTGACCTCGGAGAACAAAAAATCCTCCGAGCGATTCTAAAGACTAGACCCACAAGTCAACTCAAATTATCGCTTATTGATCCAAATACTTGATCAACGGAACAAGTTACCCTAGGGATAACAGCGCAATCCTATTCAAGAGTCCATATCGACAATAGGGTTTACGACCTCGATGTTGGATCAGGACACCCCGATGGTGCAACCGCTATCAAAGGTTCGTTTGTTCAACGATTAAAGTCCTACGTGATCTGAGTTCAGACCGGAGCAATCCAGGTCGGTTTCTATCTGTTACGTATTTCTCCCAGTACGAAAGGACAAGAGAAATGAGGCCAACTTTAACAAAGCGCCTTAAACCAAATAATGACCTTATCTTAATTAACCTGCAAACACAAACCTGCCCTAGAAAAGGGCTCAGTTAAGGTGGCAGAGCCCGGTAATTGCATAAAACTTAAACCTTTATATCCAGAGGTTCAAATCCTCTCCTTAACAAAATGTTCATAATTAATATCCTAACACTTATTATCCCCATCCTCCTAGCCGTAGCTTTCCTTACACTAGTTGAACGAAAAGTCTTAGGCTATATACAATTCCGAAAAGGCCCAAATGTTGTAGGACCATATGGCTTACTCCAACCTATCGCTGATGCAATCAAACTTTTCATTAAAGAACCCCTACGACCCGCCACATCCTCAATCTCAATATTTATCCTAGCACCTATCCTAGCCCTAGGCCTGGCCCTAACCATATGAATTCCCTTACCCATACCCTACCCCCTAATCAACATAAACCTAGGAGTTCTCTTCATACTAGCAATATCAAGTTTAGCCGTATACTCAATCCTCTGATCAGGCTGAGCCTCCAACTCAAAATATGCACTCATCGGAGCCCTACGAGCAGTAGCACAAACAATTTCATACGAAGTAACACTAGCAATTATTCTACTATCAGTCCTATTAATAAACGGGTCCTTTACCCTATCCACACTAATTATTACACAAGAGCAAATATGACTAATCTTCCCAGCATGACCACTAGCAATGATATGATTTATCTCAACACTAGCAGAAACAAACCGAGCGCCATTTGACCTCACCGAAGGAGAATCTGAATTAGTATCAGGCTTTAACGTAGAATACGCTGCAGGACCATTTGCCCTATTTTTCATAGCAGAATATGCAAACATTATTATAATAAATATTTTCACAACAACTCTTTTTCTAGGAGCATTCCACAACCCATATATACCAGAACTCTATACGGTCAACTTCACCATTAAATCACTACTACTCACAATCACCTTCCTATGAATTCGAGCATCCTACCCTCGATTTCGTTACGACCAACTAATACATCTACTATGAAAAAATTTTTTACCCCTGACACTAGCCCTATGCATATGACACGTATCACTACCTATCCTCCTATCAGGCATCCCCCCACAAACCTAAGAAATATGTCTGACAAAAGAGTTACTTTGATAGAGTAAATAATAGAGGTTTAAATCCTCTTATTTCTAGAACTATAGGAATTGAACCTACTCCTAAGAACCCAAAACTCTTCGTGCTCCCAATTACACCAAATTCTAATAGTAAGGTCAGCTAATTAAGCTATCGGGCCCATACCCCGAAAATGTTGGTTCATATCCTTCCCGTACTAATAAACCCAATCATCTCCATTATTATCCTAATAACTGTTATATTTGGGACCATTATCGTTTTAATCAGCTCCCACTGACTTTTCATCTGAATCGGATTCGAGATAAACATACTCGCCATTATCCCCATTATAATAAAAAAACATAACCCACGAGCCACAGAAGCATCAACCAAATATTTCCTAACCCAATCAACAGCCTCTATGCTATTAATAATAGCTGTCATCATCAACCTAATATTCTCAGGCCAATGGACCGTAACAAAACTATTTAACTCAACAGCCTCCATACTCATAACAATAGCCCTCGCCATTAAACTAGGAATAGCCCCATTCCACTTCTGAGTTCCAGAAGTAACACAAGGCATCCCCCTATCTTCAGGCCTAATCTTACTTACATGACAAAAACTAGCACCTATATCAGTACTTTACCAAATCTCCCCATCCATTAACCTAGACCTAATCCTAACACTATCAATTCTATCCATTATAATCGGAGGATGGGGAGGCCTAAACCAAACCCAACTACGAAAAATTATAGCCTACTCATCAATTGCCCACATAGGCTGAATAACAGCAGTTTTACTCTACAACCCCACCATAACATTACTAAACTTAATTATCTATATCATTATAACCTCCACCATATTCATATTATTCATAGCCAACTCAACCACAACCACCCTATCATTGTCACACACATGAAATAAAATACCCATCATAACAGTCTTAGTCCTTACTACCCTCCTATCAATAGGAGGACTCCCCCCACTAACAGGATTTATACCAAAATGAATAATTATTCAAGAAATAACAAAAAACAACAGCATCATTTTACCCACCCTTATAGCAATTACAGCACTACTAAACTTATATTTTTACATACGACTCACATACTCCACTGCACTCACAATATTCCCCTCCACAAACAATATAAAAATAAAATGACAATTCTCAACCACAAAACAAACAATCTTCTTACCGACAATAACTGTACTATCCACCATACTACTACCACTTACACCAATTCTCTCAATCCTCGAATAGGAATTTAGGTTAAACAGACCAAGAGCCTTCAAAGCCCTAAGCAAGTATAATTTACTTAATTCCTGATAAGGACTGCAAGATCATATCTTACATCAATTGAATGCAAATCAACCACTTTAATTAAGCTAAATCCTCACTAGATTGGTGGGCTCCACCCCCACGAAACTTTAGTTAACAGCTAAATACCCTAGACAACTGGCTTCAATCTACTTCTCCCGCCGCAGGAAAAAAAAGGCGGGAGAAGCCCCGGCAGAGTTGAAGCTGCTTCTTTGAATTTGCAATTCAATATGTTAATTCACTACAGGACTTGGTAAAAAGAGGAATCAAACCCCTGTTCTTAGATTTACAGTCTAATGCTTTACTCAGCCATTTTACCCATGTTCATTAATCGCTGATTATATTCAACTAACCATAAAGACATTGGCACCCTGTACCTGTTATTCGGCGCCTGAGCTGGCATGGTAGGAACTGCCCTAAGCCTACTAATTCGCGCTGAACTAGGCCAACCCGGGACTCTTCTTGGAGATGACCAAATCTATAATGTAGTTGTAACCGCCCATGCGTTCGTAATAATTTTCTTTATAGTAATACCTATTATAATTGGAGGATTCGGCAATTGGCTAGTCCCTCTGATAATTGGAGCCCCTGATATAGCATTCCCTCGGATAAACAATATAAGCTTTTGACTTCTTCCCCCTTCCTTCCTGTTACTCCTAGCATCTTCTATAGTTGAAGCTGGAGCAGGAACAGGCTGGACCGTATACCCCCCTCTAGCAGGCAACCTAGCCCACGCAGGAGCCTCAGTTGACCTGACTATCTTCTCCCTACACCTGGCAGGAGTCTCCTCAATTCTAGGAGCCATTAATTTTATTACAACTATTATTAATATAAAACCCCCTGCAATATCACAATATCAAACCCCTCTATTTGTATGATCAGTATTAATTACTGCCGTATTACTCCTCCTTTCACTTCCTGTACTAGCAGCCGGCATTACAATGCTATTAACAGACCGAAACCTGAACACAACCTTCTTCGATCCGGCAGGAGGAGGAGACCCCATCCTATATCAACACTTGTTCTGATTTTTTGGACACCCTGAAGTATACATTCTTATTTTACCTGGATTTGGAATAATCTCCCATATCGTAACCTACTATTCAGGAAAAAAAGAACCATTTGGATATATAGGAATAGTATGAGCCATGATATCAATTGGATTTCTAGGATTTATTGTATGAGCCCATCACATATTTACAGTCGGAATAGACGTCGACACACGAGCCTACTTTACATCAGCTACCATAATCATTGCCATCCCAACCGGAGTAAAAGTCTTTAGTTGACTAGCAACACTCCACGGAGGCAACATTAAATGATCTCCCGCTATAATATGAGCCTTGGGCTTCATCTTCCTTTTTACAGTTGGTGGCCTAACTGGAATTGTCTTGGCCAACTCCTCCCTCGATATTGTTCTCCACGACACATATTATGTAGTTGCACATTTTCATTACGTACTATCAATAGGAGCCGTGTTCGCCATCATAGGAGGATTTGTACATTGATTTCCATTATTTTCAGGCTACACTCTCAACACTACATGAGCCAAAATTCACTTCGCAATTATATTTGTAGGCGTTAATATGACCTTCTTCCCACAACATTTCCTAGGGTTATCTGGTATACCACGACGATACTCTGACTACCCAGACGCATACACAGTATGAAACACTATTTCATCTATAGGCTCATTCATCTCACTAACAGCAGTAATAGTAATAATTTTTATTATCTGAGAAGCATTCGCATCCAAACGAGAAGTCCTAACCGTAGACCTGACCACAACAAACCTAGAATGATTAAACGGATGCCCTCCACCATATCACACATTTGAAGAACCCGTATACGTTAACCTAAAATAAGAAAGGAAGGAATCGAACCCCCTATTATTGGTTTCAAGCCAACACCATAACCACTATGTCTTTCTCAATAAACGAGAAGTTAGTAAAACATTACATAATCTTGTCAAGATTAAATTACAGGTGAAAATCCCGTACATCTCATATGGCCTATCCCATACAACTAGGGTTTCAAGACGCAACATCACCTATTATAGAAGAGCTTCTACATTTCCATGATCACACACTAATAATTGTCTTCTTAATTAGCTCACTAGTACTCTATATTATTTCACTGATACTAACAACAAAATTAACTCACACCAGCACCATAGACGCGCAAGAAGTAGAGACAATCTGAACCATTCTTCCGGCCATTATCTTAATCATAATTGCCCTCCCATCTTTGCGAATCCTATATATAATAGACGAAATTAACAACCCATCTCTTACAGTAAAAACTATTGGACATCAATGATACTGGAGCTATGAGTATACAGACTATGAAGACCTAAGCTTCGATTCATACATAATCCCAACATCAGAATTAAAACCAGGAGAACTACGATTACTAGAAGTAGATAACCGAGTTGTACTACCCATAGAAATAACAATTCGAATATTAATCTCCTCCGAAGATGTCCTACACTCATGAGCAGTGCCTTCTCTAGGACTAAAAACGGACGCAATCCCAGGTCGCCTAAACCAAACAACCCTTATATCAACTCGTCCAGGCCTATTCTATGGTCAATGCTCAGAGATTTGCGGATCAAATCACAGCTTTATACCAATTGTTCTCGAACTAGTTCCACTAAATTATTTTGAAAAATGATCTGCATCAATACTATAAAATCATCAAGAAGCTGTACCAGCATTAACCTTTTAAGTTAAAGACTGAGAGCACAATACTCTCCTTGATGGTATGCCACAACTAGACACATCAACATGGCTTACAATAATTTTATCAATGTTCCTAACTCTCTTTATTATTTTTCAATTAAAAATTTCAAAACACAACTTCTACTACAACCCAGAGCCATCTCTAACAAAAATATTAAAACAAAATACCCCTTGAGAAACAAAATGAACGAAAATCTATTTACCTCTTTCATTACCCCTATAATACTAGGTCTTCCTCTCGCCACCCTCATTGTTCTATTCCCCAGTCTACTATTTCCCACATCAAACCGACTAATCAACAACCGCCTCATTTCCCTTCAACAATGAATGCTTCAACTTGTGTCAAAACAAATAATAAGTATTCACAACATCAAGGGACAAACGTGAACATTAATACTAATATCCCTAATTCTATTTATTGGATCCACAAACCTGTTAGGCCTATTACCCCACTCATTCACCCCCACTACACAATTATCAATAAACCTAGGTATGGCTATCCCTCTGTGAGCAGGAGCTGTAATTACAGGTTTTCGCAACAAGACTAAAGCATCACTTGCCCACTTCCTACCACAAGGAACACCCACCCCGCTAATCCCAATACTAGTGATTATTGAAACTATCAGCCTCTTTATCCAACCAATAGCCCTTGCCGTACGACTGACAGCCAACATCACGGCAGGACATCTACTAATTCACTTAATCGGAGGAGCTACCCTTGCACTAATAAGTATCAGCACTACAACAGCACTTATCACATTCATTATCCTAATCCTACTGACAATTCTTGAATTCGCAGTAGCTATAATTCAAGCCTACGTATTTACCCTCCTAGTCAGCCTATACCTGCACGATAACACATAATGACACACCAAACCCACGCTTACCACATAGTAAACCCAAGCCCTTGACCCTTAACAGGGGCACTATCTGCCCTTCTAATAACATCCGGCCTAATTATATGATTTCACTTCAATTCAATAATCCTACTAACTCTAGGCCTAACAACAAATACACTTACAATATATCAATGATGGCGGGACATCATTCGAGAAAGCACCTTTCAAGGTCACCACACTCCTACCGTCCAAAAGGGCCTTCGCTACGGAATAATTCTCTTCATTATCTCTGAAGTCTTATTCTTCACAGGATTCTTCTGAGCCTTTTACCACTCAAGCCTCGCCCCTACGCCCGAACTAGGCGGCTGCTGACCTCCAACTGGCATCCACCCACTCAACCCTCTAGAAGTACCACTACTCAACACCTCGGTCCTTCTAGCCTCAGGAGTCTCCATTACCTGAGCCCACCACAGCCTCATAGAAGGAAACCGCATTCCCATGCTGCAAGCCCTATTCATTACCATCGCACTGGGTGTGTACTTTACACTACTTCAAGCCTCAGAATACTATGAAGCACCCTTTACCATCTCAGACGGAGTCTACGGCTCAACCTTCTTCGTAGCCACGGGATTTCACGGCCTCCATGTCATCATTGGATCCACTTTCCTAATTGTCTGCTTTTTCCGCCAACTAAAATTTCACTTCACCTCTAACCATCATTTCGGTTTCGAAGCCGCTGCCTGATACTGACACTTCGTAGACGTAGTATGACTTTTCCTCTATGTTTCCATCTATTGATGAGGTTCATGTCCTTTTAGTATTAATAAGTACAACTGACTTCCAATCAGTTAGTTTCGGTCTAACCCGAAAAAGAACAATAAATCTTATATTAACACTTTTAACTAACTTTACACTAGCCACATTACTTGTAATCATCGCATTCTGACTCCCCCAACTAAACGTATACTCAGAAAAAACAAGCCCATATGAATGCGGATTTGACCCTATAGGATCTGCTCGCCTCCCTTTCTCTATAAAATTTTTTCTAGTGGCTATCACATTTCTCCTCTTCGACCTAGAAATCGCACTACTTTTGCCCCTACCATGAGCCTCACAAACAACCAACCTAAATACAATGCTTACCATAGCCCTTCTCCTAATCTTTTTACTAGCCGTAAGCCTAGCCTATGAATGAACCCAAAAAGGACTAGAATGAACCGAATATGGTATTTAGTTTAAGACAAAATAAATGATTTCGACTCATTAGATTATGATTAAACTCATAACTACCAAATGTCCCTCGTATATATAAATATTATAACAGCATTCGCAGTATCTCTTACAGGACTCCTAATATATCGATCCCACCTGATATCCTCCCTCCTATGCCTAGAAGGAATAATATTATCTCTTTTTGTGATAGCCACCCTAATAATCCTAAACTCACACTTTACCTTAGCTAGTATAATACCAATTATCCTACTAGTTTTCGCAGCCTGCGAAGCAGCACTAGGCCTATCCTTATTAGTAATGGTATCAAACACATATGGTACTGACTACGTACAAAACCTTAACCTATTACAATGCTAAAATATATTATTCCTACAACAATACTTATACCCCTAACTTGACTGTCAAAAGGTAATATAATCTGAATTAACTCCACACTTCACAGTTTACTAATTAGCCTTACAAGCCTGCTCCTCCTAAACCAATTTAGCGACAACAGCCTCAACTTCTCACTAACCTTCTTCTCCGACTCCTTATCCACACCACTACTAATCCTAACCATATGACTTCTCCCCTTAATACTTATGGCCAGCCAACACCACCTGTCAAAAGAAAACCTAACCCGAAAAAAGCTATTTATCTCCATACTAATCCTACTACAACTATTTCTAATCATAACATTTACTGCCACAGAACTAATTTTCTTCTATATCCTATTTGAAGCAACACTAGTCCCCACACTCATCATTATCACTCGATGAGGAAACCAAACAGAACGCCTAAACGCCGGCCTCTACTTTCTATTCTATACACTAACGGGGTCTTTACCTCTACTAGTCGCACTTATTCACATTCAAAACACAATTGGATCCCTAAACTTCCTAATCCTCCAATACTGAGTACAACCAATGCCCAACTCCTGATCAAGCACCTTTATATGACTAGCATGCATAATAGCCTTCATAGTAAAAATACCGTTATACGGACTTCACCTTTGACTGCCCAAAGCCCACGTAGAGGCCCCCATTGCAGGCTCTATAGTTCTTGCAGCAATCCTACTAAAACTAGGGGGATATGGTATATTACGAATCACATTACTCCTAAACCCAGTAACCGACTTTATAGCATATCCATTCATCATATTATCCCTATGAGGCATAATTATAACCAGCTCAATCTGTCTCCGCCAAACGGACTTAAAATCGCTCATCGCATACTCTTCTGTTAGTCACATAGCACTTGTTATCGTGGCCATTCTCATTCAAACACCCTGAAGTTACATAGGGGCCACCGCCTTAATAATTGCCCACGGCCTTACATCCTCCATGCTCTTCTGCCTAGCAAACTCTAACTATGAACGAGTTCACAGCCGTACAATAATTTTAGCCCGCGGCCTACAAACACTCCTTCCGCTAATAGCCACCTGATGACTCCTAGCAAGTCTAACCAACTTAGCTCTACCCCCAACAATTAACCTGATCGGAGAATTATTTGTAGTAATATCAACCTTCTCATGATCTACTATCACAATTATCTTGATAGGACTTAACATAGTAATCACCGCCCTATACTCCCTCTACATATTAATTACAACACAACGAGGCAAATTCACCCACCACATCAACAACATCCCACCCTCTTTCACACGAGAAAACGCACTCATATCATTACACATATTACCATTACTACTCCTGTCCCTAAACCCAAAAATCATCCTTGGCCCCCTGTATTGTAAATATAGTTTAAAAAAAACATTAGATTGTGAATCTTACAATAGAAGTCCATTACCTTCTTATTTACCGAAAAAGCATGCAAGAACTGCTAATTCTATGCTCCCGTGTTTAACAACACGGCTTTTTCGAACTTTTAAAGGATAGTAGTTATCCATTGGTCTTAGGAACCAAAAAATTGGTGCAACTCCAAATAAAAGTAATAAACATATTCTCTTCCTTCACACTAATAACCCTATTCCTACTAACCATGCCCATTATAATAACTGGCTTTAACACCCACAAGACCATCAACTACCCACTCTACGTAAAAACAACTATCTCATGCGCCTTCATCACCAGTATAGTTCCCACAATATTATTTATTCATACAGGACAAGAAATAGTCATCTCAAACTGACACTGACTAACTATCCAAACCCTTAAACTATCCCTCAGTTTCAAGATAGATTACTTCTCAATAATATTTGTCCCAGTAGCACTATTCGTCACATGATCCATCATAGAATTTTCAATATGATACATACACTCAGACCCTAACATCAATCAATTTTTCAAATACCTACTCCTGTTTCTTATTACAATACTCATTCTCGTCACAGCAAACAATCTATTCCAACTATTCATCGGCTGAGAAGGAGTTGGTATTATATCATTTCTACTTATCGGATGATGATATGGACGAGCAGATGCAAACACAGCGGCCCTACAGGCAATCCTGTACAACCGTATTGGTGACATCGGATTTATTTTAGCAATAGCCTGATTCCTAACTAACCTCAACACCTGAGACCTTCAACAAATCTTCATACTAAAACCAAATAATTCAAATCTACCCCTAATAGGCCTAGTACTAGCCGCAACCGGAAAATCTGCACAATTCAGCCTACACCCATGACTACCCTCCGCGATAGAAGGCCCAACTCCTGTCTCAGCGCTACTCCACTCAAGCACAATAGTAGTAGCAGGCATCTTCTTATTAATTCGCTTCTACCCACTGACAGAAAACAACAAATTTGCCCAATCCATCATACTATGCCTGGGAGCTATCACTACGCTATTTACAGCAATATGCGCTCTCACCCCAAACGATATTAAAAAGATCATTGCCTTCTCTACATCAAGCCAACTAGGTCTTATTATAGTAACCATTGGAATTAACCAACCCTACCTGGCATTCCTTCATATTTGCACCCACGCTTTTTTCAAAGCCATATTATTCATATGCTCCGGCTCCATTATTCACAGCCTAAATGACGAACAAGACATTCGAAAAATAGGGGGCCTATTCAAAACAATACCATTCACCACAACAGCCCTCATTATCGGCAGCCTAGCATTAACAGGAATGCCTTTCCTCACCGGATTCTATTCTAAAGACCTAATTATTGAGTCCGCCAACACGTCATATACCAACGCCTGAGCCCTCTTAATAACATTAATCGCCACCTCCTTTACAGCTATCTATAGCACCCGTATTATTTTCTTCGCACTCCTAGGACAACCCCGATTCCCAACCCTTATCACCATCAATGAAAACAATCCACTCCTAATCAACTCAATTAAACGCTTACTAATTGGAAGCCTCTTCGCAGGATTTTTCATCTCCAACAACATCCCCCCAATAACAATTCCCCAAATGACTATACCTCATTACCTAAAACTAACAGCCCTAATAGTTACAATCCTAGGCTTTATTCTAGCACTAGAAATTAATAGCATAACCCACAACCTAAAATTTAATTACCCATCAAACATTTTCAAATTCTCTAATTTACTAGGATATTATCCCACAATTATACACCGCTTAGCCCCATACATAAACCTAACAATAAGCCAAAAATCAGCATCCTCTCTCCTAGACCTAATCTGACTAGAAACTATTTTACCAAAAACCATTTCACAAGCCCAAATAAAAATATCAACTATACTCACAAACCAAAAAGGCCTAATCAAATTATATTTCCTCTCCTTCCTTGTCACAATCCTCATCAGTATACTTCTACTTAATTTCCACGAGTAATCTCCATAATCACTACAACTCCAATCAACAAGGACCAACCGGTCACAATAACCAATCAAGTACCATAACTGTATAAAGCAGCAATCCCCATAGCCTCCTCACTAAAAAACCCAGAATCTCCTGTATCATAAATAACCCAATCCCCTAAACCATTAAACTTAAACACAATCTCCACTTCCTTATCCTTCAACACATAATAAACCATGAAAAACTCTATTAACAAACCAGTAATAAATGCCCCTAAGACAACCTTATTAGAAACCCAAACCTCAGGATACTGCTCAGTAGCTATAGCTGTCGTATAACCAAAAACCACCATCATTCCCCCCAAATAAATTAAAAAAACCATTAAACCTAAAAAAGACCCACCAAAATTTAACACAATACCACACCCAACTCCACCACTAACAATCAACCCTAACCCCCCATAAATAGGCGAAGGTTTTGAAGAAAACCCCACAAAACCAATCACAAAAATAACACTTAAAATAAATACAATATATATTATCATCACTCTCGCATGGAATCTAACCATGACCAATGATATGAAAAACCATCGTTGTCATTCAACTACGAGAACACAAATGACCAACATTCGAAAAACTCACCCACTAATAAAAATTGTAAACAACGCATTTGTTGACCTCCCAGCCCCATCAAACATCTCATCATGATGAAACTTTGGCTCCCTCCTAGGCATTTGCTTGGTTTTACAAATCCTAACAGGCCTATTCCTAGCAATACACTACACATCTGATACAACAACAGCATTCTCTTCTGTAACCCACATTTGCCGAGATGTTAACTATGGCTGAATTATTCGATACATACACGCAAACGGAGCATCAATATTTTTTATCTGCCTATTCATACACGTAGGACGAGGTCTATACTACGGATCATACATCTTCTTAGAGACATGAAACATCGGGGTAATCCTCCTATTTGCAACTATAGCCACAGCATTCATAGGCTATGTTTTACCATGAGGACAAATATCATTCTGAGGAGCAACAGTAATTACCAACCTCCTTTCAGCAATCCCATACATTGGCACAGACCTAGTCGAATGAATCTGAGGGGGATTCTCAGTAGACAAAGCTACCCTTACCCGATTCTTTGCCTTCCATTTCATTCTCCCATTCATCATCGCAGCCCTCGCCATAGTCCACCTACTCTTCCTCCACGAAACAGGATCCAACAACCCCACAGGAATTCCATCAGATGCAGACAAAATCCCATTTCACCCCTACTATACCATTAAAGACATCCTAGGCGCTATACTACTAATCCTAATCCTCATATTACTAGTACTATTTTCACCCGACCTACTCGGAGACCCAGACAATTATACCCCAGCAAACCCCCTCAACACACCACCCCACATTAAACCTGAATGGTACTTTCTATTTGCATACGCAATCCTACGATCAATCCCCAACAAACTAGGAGGAGTCCTGGCCTTAGTCCTCTCGATCCTAATTCTAGTACTCGTACCCTTTCTCCATATATCCAAACAACGAAGCATGATATTTCGACCTATTAGTCAATGCATATTCTGAATCCTAGTAGCAGACCTATTAACACTTACATGAATCGGAGGACAACCAGTCGAACACCCTTATATCATTATTGGACAACTAGCATCCATCATATACTTTCTAATTATCCTAGTATTAATACCAGTAGCCAGCACTATCGAAAACAACCTCCTAAAATGAAGACAAGTCTTTGTAGTATAATAAATACCCTGGTCTTGTAAACCAGAGAAGGAGAACTCACTAACCTCCCTAAGACTCAAGGAAGAAGCTATAGCCCCACTATCAACACCCAAAGCTGAAGTTCTATTTAAACTATTCCCTGATATCACTATCAATATATTCTCAAAAATATCAAGAGCCTCCCTAGTATTAAATTTGCTAAAACTTTCAAAAACACAACGCAAACTTCCCACTCTACAGACCTATATGCATAACATAGCCAACAATGTACTCTTATAACCTCAATGTATGGCAACATAACATATACGCAGTACATTAAATGGTTTAAACCCACGCGTGTAGGTACATAACATTAATGTAATACAAACATAATATGTATATAGTACATTAAATGAAATGCCCCATGCATATAAGCATGTACATAAACATTAATGTAATTAAGACATAATATGTATATAGTACATTAAATGATCGTCCCCTAGCATATAAGCAAGTACATTTTACCTATTGATAATACATAAGACATTGGGTGCTTGTTCGTACATAGCACATTAAAGTCAAATCTGTCCTCGTCAACATGCGTATCCCGCCCATTAGATCACGAGCTTAATCACCATGCCGCGTGAAACCAGCAACCCGCTCGGCAGGGATCCCTCTTCTTGCTCCGGGCCCATTAACTGTGGGGGTAGCTATTTAATGAACTTTATCAGACATCTGGTTCTTTCTTCAGGGCCATCTCATCTAAAATCGCCCATTCTTTCCTCTTAAATAAGACATCTCGATGGACTAATGACTAATCAGCCCATGCTCACACATAACTGTGCTGTCATGCATTTGGTATCTTTTAATTTTCGGGGATGCTTGGACTCCCCTATGACCGTCAAAGGTCCCGACCCGGAGCATATATTGTAGCTGGACTTAACTGCACCTTGAGCATCCCCATAATGGTAGGCACGAGCATAATAATTAATGGTAGCCATGGACATTACAGTCAATGGCAAGCATGGACATTATAGTCAATGGTAGCAGGACATAACTACTATACCACACACATTCCTATACTTCTCCCCCTCCCCCTTAAATATTTACCACTATTTTTAACACGCTTCCCCCTAGATACTAATATAAATTTATCTCATCTCCAATACTCAAATTGGCACTCCAACCTAAGTAAGTATATAGGTGCCTGGGTCTTCCCCATAACACACG